GAATGGTAGTGAATAGAGAAAAAGATTCTTCTGATTTTCTTGTTCCTGAAAATATTCTATCTATCTCCTAGACGCCGTAGAGAATTGAGAATTTTCATGTCTTTCAATTCTCGTACTCGTAATTGGAAAGTTACGGAAGGAGATCCATCATTTTGCAATGAAAACAACATAAAAAACTCTGGACAATTTCGAAATCAGACCAAGCGTCTTAATACATATGCAAAAAAATTCATTATTGGCCCACCATTGATTCCAAGATTTAGCTTTTATGAATCGCTATTGGTTTGATACGAATAATGGCAGTCGTTTCAGTATGTTAAGGATACAGATGTATCCACAATTCATTTAGAGTTACTTAATAGCCTATTTCTTATACTATATCTCTATCCCGTGAAATTCTCGAGCCGAAAGATGGATGCATATGCTGTGTTTCATTTTGCTAAATGATATCAATTAAATGGTGTATCAATTCTATAAATTGGATATAGCAATAAATAAATCAGAAAAATTCTTTTATTTTAGATAGAAGAAACATTTCTTCTATCTAAAATAAAAGAATGTACCCTTCTATCCAAATCCAATTTGCATCGATAAAATAAATCTAAATTATAGATTCCAGTAGTAGATGAATAATTGCAAATTTTTGTGTGTACGAGATTCGAATAACTTCAAAATAACTGACATTATTTTTTATTTTTCCTGATCAGAAAAATACATGAAAAAGAAAGGAGGTAGAAAAATTTTTTGATTTATGGTTAAAGAAGAAAAACAAGAAAACAGGGGTTCTGTTGAATTTCAAGTATTCAGTTTCACCAATAAGATACGGAGACTTGCTTCCCATTTGGAATTACACAAAAAAGATTTTTCATCGGAAAGAGGTCTACGAAGACTTTTGGGAAAACGTCAACGTTTGCTGGCTTATTTGGCAAAGAAAAATAGAGTACGTTATAAGAAATTAATAAGTCAGTTGGATATTCGGGAGAAGTAATTTAATCGTTCGAATTTTTTTCTTATTTTATTAGTAGTCTTATAGTAGTCTTAGATTTTGCATTTTGATGAGCCTCGTTTTGAGGAATTCATGGAATAATGAATTAAGGAAGAAAAAAGAATATGAAGAAGGATACATAACATAAAAAAAAGAATAGATAAGATGATATTCGACCCCCTCCCACATATTTAATTTCTTCTCCTATACAAAAACCAGCAAGACCTACTCCATTGATAATTCCATCAATGATACTTTTATCAAAAAAATGCGTTAGTTCAGCTAATCTTCTTATACCCAGGATAAAAACCTTAGTATAGAAAACATCTATATAACCACGATTATATGACCAACTGTATATCTTTTTTTTTACTTCATCCCAAAAGAACTTTTTTGGATTCCCTTTTGCAAGGGAGTTTTTTAAATTCAAATTTTGAAAAAAAGAATAAGAGGATCCATAGCATATATATGCTATGAATAGACCAAAAACAGCTAAACTTACAGAAGAAATTGCATTAGTGAAAAACTCATATGAATTTATGGAATTTTCTTCGAAAAAGCTTATTGAGGGGGTTAGCCACTTTGATAATATGCTTAACTCCGATATTCCATTATCCCTTACTCCATTATCAAAATGGATTCCTATGGATCCAATGAACAAAGTAAAAAGCAGTAATATAAGAAGAGGAAATAGCATAGTATTTCCGGTTTCGCGAGGATAGACAAAAGTGTTTTTAGCTCCAAAGGGAGTACTAAAGAATCCTATCCTATTTCTTGTATTACCAGGAATTTTAGATATATTTTGTGAAAAAAAAGAAACTCCACTCTTCATTGTTGATAAAACAAAATCCCCATTGACTCCTTTGGGTATACTTTTTCCCCATAAGGATATTGAATACAAAGAACATTCTTTAGTACTACTGTAATTTTGAAAATGAACACGCAAATACCCATCAAAAGTAAGTAAATATATCCGAAACATATAAAATGCAGTTAATCCCGCAGTAAAAGAGGCTATAATTCCAAAAAAGGGTGAATACAACCAACTATTACTAAGGATTTCATCTTTGGACCAGAAGCAAGCAAGAGGTGGAATACCACAAAGAGAAAGTGTACCGCATAAAAAAGTAGTTCTTGTAATAGGAACATATTTTTTTAAACCACCCATAAGAACCATATTCTGACTTTTATCTGGTGAATATCCAACAAGAGGTTCCATTGAATGAATAACGGATCCAGATCCCAAGAACAATAAAGCTTTCGAATAAGCATGAGTAATCAAATGGAATAAAGCAGCTTGATAAGAACCTATACCTAGAGCTAACATCATATAACCCAATTGAGACATTGTAGAATAGGCTAAGCTTCTTTTAATATCTCTCTGAGCAAGAGCTAAAGTCGCTCCTAAGAAAAGTGTTATTGTACCTACTAAAGAAATTAAACTCATTATCAAAGGTAGGGATATGAAAAGAGGAAGAAGTCGAGCTAAAAGAAAAATCCCCGCAGCAACCATAGTTGCTGCGTGTATAAGAGCCGAAATGGGAGTGGGTCCTTCCATAGCATCGGGTAACCATACGTGAAGCGGGAATTGTGCAGATTTTGCAACTGCACCAAGAAATAATAAAAAAGCACATAAAGTAGTAAGTAATGAATTAATCCCATTATTAGGAATCCAGTTATTAGCTATTTTGAACAAATCCCGAAACTCTAAACTACCTGTTATCCAAAAAAAACCTAAAATTCCTAATAACAGACCAAAATCCCCTACACGATTAGTTACAAAAGCTTTTTGACAAGCACTCGCTGCAATTGGTCGTGTAAACCAAAAGCCTATCAATAAATAGGAACACATTCCCACAAGTTCCCAAAAAAAATAAATTTGTATTAAATTGGAACTAGTAACCAATCCCAACATGGAAGTATTAAAAAAACTTATATAAACAAAAAATCTCAAATATCCCTCATCGTGAGACATATAATCGTCACTATAAATAAGAACCAAGATTCCTACAGTAGTAATTAGTATTAACATAATAGAAGTAAGGGGATCAATCAAGTATCCAAATTCTAAGGAAAAATCATTATTGATTGTCCAAGACCATAGATATTGATAGATAGAACTCCCTTTTATTTGTTGAATAGACAGGTGAACTGAGAATACCAGAGCTATACTTAAGAGTAAAATACTAGGAAAAGCCCATATGCGACGAAGATTTTTTGTTGCTGTCGGAATAAGAAAAAGACCAAACCCCATTGACATAATAACTGGAAGTGGTAGAAGAGGGATTACCCAGGCATATTGATATGTATGTTCCATAAGAAAAGAAATAGCAATTTAAAATTGAAATTTATTGTTTCCGATTCACCAAACCTATTTTTATCTCTTTCTCAAGGAATTCAAAAAAAAAAAAAACTAGAATTCTGAATTTTTGAAAATTTATCTCATTGAAATATTCAAAAATTCAGAATGGGTTTAGTTGCTTAAATTAAAAATTTTAATCAAAGAATTTCGTTATTTAGTTATTAGATAAAAAAGGATATTTATTAAAATACAAAAAAAGATTGAATCATTTTACTTTCTATTCCTACTCTTTTTTTTTTTCTTTCTGTTAAAATGAAATAGCTCTATTGTTTCCTAACTAATTGATTGAATTTCAACTATATTTAAATTATATATTTATAGGAAATTCTCAAATATTTCTTACTTCATATAAAAAGGAAATCCTAATGACTAGAATTATCTAAGTTTTAGAATGTCTTGTTTAAGAGACTAATTTTTTTTTATTTTGACTGAAATTCAATTCTTGAATACCTTGTCAACTTAATTAACTATTTTAATTTTACCTTCTTTTTATCCTCCCATATGATATGAGGGCTTATGCCCCATACCTTATATTTATATATAGAATATATTTGATATATAAATTTTGGTATATAAATTGTTTAATGTTTAAATAGAAAACCTTTGTATATAATATATCTTTGTATATATTGTATATTATTAAAACAAAGTTTTAAATATATATATATGAAAAATACGCTAAAAAACTCTTGTCTTATCCACAAAAAACTCTTGTCTTATCCACGTTAGACAAAATCAAGTAGAAAATAATTTTAAATTTCGTTATCTTTCAGTATCTAAGTATAAATACTAAGAAAAAACAGAAAGAAGGATTGATTTACAACAATAGATGTCTTTCACATACAACTAGAAAAAACTAATTCCCTTTTTCAATGGCAGTTCCAAAAAAACGTACTTCGATGTCAAAAAAGCGTATTCGTAAAAATATTTGGAAGAAAAAGACTCATTTTTCCATAGTACAATCTTATTCCTTAGCAAAATCAAGATCATTTTCTAATGGTAACGAGCATCCAAAACCAAAAGGTTTTTCTGGGCAACAAACAGATAAGCAGGTTTTGGAATAATCTGACTATCCTAAAGAAATTCCAATTATTTTTATTTAATATGAATGAATAATTTGAATTAATTAATGAATCTACTTTTCTATGTAGAATTCCTGGGTAGAATATTCTTAGAACTAATCCCTCTGGTATTCTGTTATATAGAACAAAAGCTTTCGGTATATTGTGTCCTCAGTATTATTTTCCTATAAAAGAACTTTTGATAATAGAATCCTGCTATCTATTTTTTTATGAGGATTCTATTATCAAAAGTAGAGTATTTTTGCAAATGGACTCTCCCAATCTCGACGATTTGCCAAAAAATAACTATTATTCTTTTAAGTTAACTACTATTTAAAGTTAGCCGCTATGGTGAAATTGGTAGACACGCTGCTCTTAGGAAGCAGTGCTCAAGCATCTCGGTTCGAGTCCGAGTGGCGGCATTCTCGAAAAAGAATACAATAGATTAGAAAATGGATTCAATTCGAAATTTTGAATTTTGTAATGGGACCTTCTCCTTATGCTATTTGTAACTTTAGAACATATACTAACTCATATCTCTTTCTCAACCATTTCAATTGTAATTACGATTCATTTGATAACCTTATTAGTTCGTGAACTTAGGGAATTACGTGATTCGTCAGAAAAAGGAATGATAGCTACTTTTTTCTCTATAACAGGATTCTTAATTTCTCGTTGGATTTCTTCGAGACATTTTCCATTAAGTAATTTATATGAGTCATTGATCTTCCTTTCATGGGCTCTGTATATTCTTCATACTATTCCTAAGATACCGAACTCTAAAAATGATTTAAGCACAATAACTACGCCAAGTACTATTTTAATGCAAGGTTTTGCCACGTCGGGTCTTTTAACTGAAATGCATCAATCTACAATACTAGTACCTGCTCTCCAATCTCAGTGGTTAATGATGCATGTCAGTATGATGTTACTAAGCTATGCAACTCTTTTGTGCGGATCCTTATTATCCACCGCTCTTCTAATCATTAGATTTCAAAAGAATTTCTATTTCTTTCCTAAAAAGAAAAATGAAAATGTTTTAAGTAAATTTTTATTTAGTGAGATTGAATATTTCTATGCAAAAAGAAGTGCTTTAAAAAACACTTCTTTTTCTTCATTTCCAAATTATTACAAATATCAATTAACTGAACGTTTGGATTCTTGTAGTTATCGTGTCATTAGTCTCGGGTTTATCCTTTTAACCATAGGTATTCTTTGTGGAGCAGTGTGGGCTAATGAAGCGTGGGGATCCTATTGGAATTGGGATCCTAAGGAAACTTGGGCATTTATTACCTGGACCATATTTGCAATTTATTTACATAGTAGAACAAATCCAAATTGGAAGGGTACGAATTCCGCATTTGTAGCTTCGATAGGATTTCTTATAATTTGGATCTGCTATTTTGGTATCAATCTTTTAGGAATAGGTTTACATAGTTATGGTTCATTTACATTACCATCTAAATGATTACATAACATAAAACCTTCATTTTATGAAGATTTTTTTCTATTTTTGTTTGGTTTGTGAACCCCTTTGAACGTCTTTTCAAAGGGGTTCACAAAAATTGGAAATAGATCTAATTAGACTTTTTTACTTTTTTCGGAATTTTTTGGTTTTTCCACTATGGAATATAGAGCGGACTTGTTAAAAAAAGAAAATCCTATTTAGGATAATAATTGGATAAAAGGGCCTCTACCCTATCAACGGATAGCGAGAGAACAAAATCTGGATAGATACCAATTCCTATTACTGGTAAAAAGATACAGATTAAAAGAAAGAGTTCTCGTGGTCCAGAATCCACAAAATTTGCGTTTGGAACATGAAATAACTTATACCCATAGAACATCTGGCGTAACATAGATAATAAATAAATAGGAGTTAATATCATTCCAATTGCCATTAAAAAAGTAATTAGCATTTTTGGCATTAACATAAATTTTGGACTAGTAATTAGTCCAAAAAATACTACTAATTCTGCAACAAAACCGCTCATTCCCGGTAAGGCAAGAGAAGCCATTGAAAAGCTACTAAACATAGTAAAAATTTTGGGCATTGGTATAGATATCCCCCCCAGTTCTTCGAGATAAACAAGACGCATTCTATCACAAGCCGTTCCCGCCAAGAAAAAAAGTGTAGCACCGATAAATCCATGGGATAATATTTGTAAAATAGCTCCATTTAGTCCAATGTTGGTTATGGAACCAATTCCTATAATTATGAAACCCATGTGAGATACGGAGGAGTAGGCTATTCTTTTTTTGAAATTTCGTTGACCAAGAGAGGTTGAAGCTGCATAGATTATTTGCACCGCTCCTATTATTACCAACCAGGGAGAAAATAGATAATGAGCATGAGGTAACAATTCCATATTGATACGAATCAATCCATATGCTCCCATCTTTAATAGTATTCCCGCTAAAAGCATACATGTACTGTAATGTGCTTCCCCATGGGTATCTGGTAACCACGTATGTAGAGGTATAATTGGCAATTTGACAGCATAAGCAATAAGGAAGCCAAAATAAAGTAGTATTTCCAATGTTGCGGGGTATGATTGATTAATCAATCTTTCCATATCTAATCTTGGTTCGTTGGAACCATATAAGCCCATACCCAGAACTCCGATTAAGAAAAAAATGGAACCGCCTGCAGTATACAAAATAAACTTGGTAGCTGAATATAAACGCCTCTTTCCCCCCCACATGGATAAAAGTAAGTAAACAGGAATTAATTCTAACTCCCACATGATAAAAAAAAGTAAAAGGTCGCGTGAAGAAAATAATCCTATTTGACCGCTATACATTGCTAGCATAAGGAAATAGAATAATCGCGAATTCCGAGTAACTGGCCAAGCCGCTAAAGTAGCTAAAGTAGTAATAAATCCTGTCAATAAAATAGATCCTAATGAAAGTCCATCGATTCCCAATCTCCAGTGGAAATCAAAAACATCTATCCATTTAGAATCCTCCCTTAATTGCATTAAGGGATCCTCTAATTGGAAATGATAACAGAATGCATAAGTCATTAGAAGGAATTCTAATAAACAAATAGAAATAGTATACCACCTAACGGTTTTGTTTCCTTTATGAGGTAAAAAGAAAATTAATGAACCTGCAAATATCGGCAAGACAACAAGTATTGTTAACCAAGGAAAATAACTCATGATAAAGTAATAAAGACAAGATACGTTTTGACCAGAAAAGCCCATGCTCGATTATTTAGAGCACAGGCTTCTTCGGTAAAGAGGAATCAGACGATTCAAGTGGAGTTTTTTGTAACGTATCAATAAGATAGAGCCATGCTGCGGGTTGTTTCAGGCCCTAAATAAACGCGAACACTTAAAAAATCTGTTGGGCAGGCGGATTCGCATCTCTTACAACCCACACAATCTTCGGTTCTCGGTGCAGAAGCTATTTGCTTGGCTTTACATCCATCCCAAGGTATCATTTCTAATACATCTGTTGGACAAGCTCGTACACATTGAGTGCATCCTATACATGTATCATAAATTTTTACAGAATGTGACATTGGATCTAGAAATTTTCCTTTTCAACATAAAAATTTTCGATCTGGTAAAAATAAAATTAATACTCTATAAGTTAGATGTATTGTAGACACCAGACGAAGCAATGGTTTATCCAAACTTTAACAAATAATGTAATATCTTTCTGAATCTGTTTGTGAGAAAGCGTGAAAAGAGCCAAGAGACTTGAATTTAAGGCTTCAACATTCATAATTATACGAATTCTACATACTAATTCGAATTAGCCGATAAATTGGCTATCATTTTTTCAATATAAATTATTGCAATTTGAATATTGTAATATCAATGAATTGCAAAAATGCAAAATTCAAGCAAAATGAAATAAGTAAAAAAGAATAATCCGAAATAACCTACTTCAAAAATGGGTATTCTCAAATAAAAATAAGAAAAGAAGACTCCAATTTTCTTATTTTTAATCTTTTTTTTTTTTTTATCTTAATGTTCCATATTATTATATTATTATATATGCGTCTTTGTTTATTTGTTTAGAGGATTCTATGTCTAATTATTCAAAAAATTCGATTGATTGATACGAGTAGATTTCCTGTTACGATGGATGGAAGAAAGAATGGATAGTCCAATAGCTGCTTCAGCAGCCGCAAGGGCTATAACAAAAATTGCGAAAATGTCTCCTTTTAATTGGCGACTATCAAATAGATCAGAAAATGTTACGAGATTTAGATTAATTGAATTCAGTATAAGTTCAAGACATATTAGAGCTCTAACCATGTTTCGGCTTGTGATCAATCCATAGATACCAATCGAAAATAAATAGACACTCAAAAAAAGTACATGCTCAAACATCATTAACTAACTCCTTATCAATCTCGATTCATTTCAATATGAGAGAATTGAACCGATTCAATTAATTAGAATAGAACAATTACGCAACAAAAGAGAAAAGAAAGTATTTGTTGTGTTAACAGTAGATGTGTTTTACTAAATACTAAATCAAAATTGTTATTCTTTAGTTATTTTTTTTTTTTACATTTGAAATTCTAAGAATTTTGATTCATTCCAAGTTCTAGGTATTTCTTATTGTCGAGCCATAGTAATTGCACCTATTAAAGAAACTAGAAGAATTAGGGAAATGAGTTCAAACGGAAGATAAAAATCAGTTGCTAAATGAATCCCAATTTGTTGAACGTTATTTATGAGACCCTGTTCTACTATTTGGTTTGATCTTGTAGTCCAAAGAATTCCATACCATGACGTATCTGGGATAGTAGTCATTAGTGAAAAAGGAATAGTTATACAAACGAGTGAAGTAAACCCATCTCCAATAGTCCAATAATTCTTATCTTTAGACCACTCGGAGCCATTTACAAACATTACAGCAAATATGATCAAGACATTTATGGCTCCCACATAAATAAGAAGCTGTGCGACAGCTACAAAGTAGGAATTTAATAAAAAATAGAATAAAGATATACAAACAAGAACTAATCCCAGCGAAAATGCAGAATAAATTGGGTTGGTAAGTAATACTACTCCTAGACCCCCTAGTAGAAGAACAAATTCCCCAAATAGCACAAGAATCTCATGTATTGGTCCAGGTAAATCCATTATGGATAAAAAGAAATTAATAGTATAAAATTTTTCATGAACTGAATAAAACTAAAAGATTCAAGGAAACAAAAAGGGATTAGGATATTTATATTTATATATATATAAATTGTATAGTTAGAAATCATATCACGAAAATCTACTCTCATTTTAAATCATGAATAATTTGTAATAAGCAGTAGTTATTCATTTTTCTTTATAGTGCGTAAAAAACTATTAAAAAACTATTGGATTCTTTTAACAAAAAAATCCTAGTACCTAGTAATCAGTAATTGTTCTTGAATTCCAAGATTTTTCTTCGTCTATTTTACTTTGAGACGAATTCCTAATTGTTTGAATTGTGTAATCTCCCATTATGGAGACAGGTAACCGACTCAAAGCAATTTGATTGTAATTCAATTCATGACGATCATAAGTAGAAAGTTCATATTCTTCCGTCATTGATAAACAGTTTGTCGGACAATATTCAACACAGTTACCACAAAATATACAAACTCCGAAATCAATACTATAATTAAGCAATTGTTTTTTTTTAATATCCTTTTCAAATCTCCAATCCACAAGGGGTAGATCTATCGGGCATACACGAACACATACTTCACAAGCAATACATTTATCAAATTCAAAGTGTATTCGCCCCCGGAAACGCTCTGGTGTAATTGATTTTTCATAAGGGTAGTGAATCGTTATAGGTAAACGATTTGTGTGGGATAAGGTAATTATGAAACCTTGACCAATGTATCTTGCGGCGCGTATTGTTTGTTGACCATAACTAATGAACCCGGTTATCATAGGGAACATATTCTAAATATCTATGAAAAAGGTATGTTTCTTTCTCTTGTTTGTGAGAACTTTTGTATTGAAGATATTCTTATTGTTATTGTATTATCTTATTTATAGTGAAACTAGTTGAGAAGAAGTTGTTAATAAGAGATTGCCGAGAGAAATAGGTAAAAGAAATTTCCATCCAAGATTTAATAACTGATCCATTCTCATCCGGGGTAAAGTCCATCTTATTGTGATAGAAATGAAGAGAAATAAAAAAGCTTTAGTTAATGTAATAAGGATACCCATTATCATTTCCAAAATTCCAACCATTTTATTCATTTGGAAAAATCCAAAAAAGGATATATAGGAAATAGAAAAATTCCACCCGCCTAAGTAGAGAACAGTTACAAATAAGGAGGAAACTAATAAATTTAGGTAAGCAGCAAGATAAAATAAACCATATTTAATACCTGAATATTCGGTTTGATAACCTGCTACTAATTCTTCCTCCGCTTCTGGTAAATCAAAGGGTAATCTTTCACATTCTGCCAACGAAGAAATTAGAAAAACTAGAAAACCTATAGGCTGACGCCAAAGATTCCATCCAAAAAAACCATATTTTGACTGTGCTTCAACTATATCAACCGTACTTGAACTGTTAGATAATCATAGTCGATGATAACATCACAGTTCTCACCGCTATTCCAAAACCGTACATGAAACCTTAGCTTCATACGGCTCCTCTATGATCAGAAAAAAGGATTATTTCGTTTCGGTCTTATCTCCTGGGCGTAGATAGAATTAGGTAAGATAAAATGGATTGGAAAGTCCTAAATTAGACCAAAGCAATTCCGTCTGCTAAAACAATAAAAAGCGCTTCCGAATTGATCTCATCCTTTATATAATAAAATGACAGTTTTTCCTTGTTTAGTAATATCGGTAATAACTTAATATTGGAATAAAATACTCGTTATAGCAATTAATAAATGGAAAGAATTGGGTATTTCGTTCATGAGGAATTCTGTATGAATCTCGATAAAAGAAAGAAAAAATAAAGATCCTTTTTTGGATTGCATTACATATCTTTTGTCCTATTCTTCTTTTCCAAAGGGATACTTAAAAAGAAAAAAGGAATAAAGGGTTAATTCGTTCTTGATAGCCATTTCCTTAACAAGTGAATGGGAATATACTCTGGATCGGAATCCGAAGAAAGTACTACTTGATCATTTCCACCAATTCCAAGTTCTTATTATGATTCCTTTTATGAGGAAAAATGTCTAATGATTTAGATTTTCTCATTACTAATCCTTTATGTACTTTAGTGTTCCTAATCCCTCACTAACTTTTTATGGATTCTTTTATATCGTTATAAGTTCTAGTAATAACTTAGAATATTCTAGTATTCTAGTAATGGAATTATATATCGCGAATCCTTTATTCTTGCCCGCTTCAAAATATGATGACTAATCAAACAATCCCAATCTTGGGGTAAAGAGTTTACTAAGTTTACTTCAACTTTTTTCTTGTACGTAGGAAATGAGATTTTATTGTTACTACAAATTAATAAACAGTTTTGTTTCACTCATATAGCTATCTAGTTTAACTTACCAACCTGAATACAGAATAAGAAAAGGAAGATTAAGTATTCAATGGATTTTATAAGAAAAGTTCCTTTTTTAACGAATCACACGTAGAGATATTGCTAGTACACAAAAAGTTAATGGTATTTCATAACTAATAGATTGAGCAGCTGCTCGTAGACCGCCTGAAAAAGAATATTTATTATTTGAGCTATATCCTGCCATAAGAAGACCAATAGGAGCAATACTTGAAATGGCAATCCATAAAAAAACACCAATACTAAGATCAGCTAAAACAAAATGATATCCAAAAGGGATAACTAAAAAACTTAATAAAACCGATATGACTGCTATAGAGGGTCCAATGCTAAATAAAGGAATTTCTCCTCGGGATGGGAGAATATCCTCTTTAAAAATTAGTTTAGTTCCATCTGCTATAGCTTGAAGCAGTCCCAGGGGCCCGGCATATTCAGGACCAATACGTTGTTGTATCGATGCGGATATTTCTCTTTCTAACCACACAATTACTAGTACTTCTATTGTGATTCCCAGTAGGAGGGTTAAAATAGGTAGAATCCATATCAGTCCATAAACTTCTTTTAATAATTCCGATTTTGAAAAAGAATCGATAGTTTCTACCTGTACCCTCTCTATTATCATTTCAACGATCAACTTCCCCCATAATGATATCTATACTACCTAATATCGTCATGATATCAGCCAATTTCATTCTTTTAACTAGCTGAGGAAGAATTTGCAAATTAATAAAACCGGGTGGACGAATTTTCCATCTCCAGGGGAAAAGACTGTCATCTCCTACTAGATAAATTCCTAATTCACCTTTTGGAGCTTCTACTCTTACATAAAGCTCTTGCTTTGATAATTCAAAATTTGGGGAAGGTTTTTTACCAAGAAATCTATATTCAAAATCATTCCATTCCGAATTCTTTGCTTTCTTAAAGCGGCGGGCTTCTAAATTTTCATAAGGCCCCCCGGGAATTTTCTCTACAGCCTGTTGAATAATTTTTATAGATTCCTTCATTTCACCAATTCGTACTAAATAGCGAGCTAACGAATCTCCTTCTTTTTGCCATTGGACTTTCCAATCGAATTGATTGTAAGACTCATAAGGATCAATTTTACGAAGATCCCATTGTATTCCAGAAGCTCGTAACATTGGTCCCGATAAACCCCAATTTACAGCTTCTTCTCCGCTAATAAAACCGACTCCTTCAACTCGTTCTAAAAAAATGGGATTCTGTGTAATAAGTTGTTGATATTCAACAACTCCTCGTAAAAAATAATCACAGAAATCTAAACATTTATCCATCCACCCATAAGGTAGATCCGCAGCTACTCCTCCAATGCGAAAGTAATTATGCATCATTCGCATACCTGTAGCAGCTTCAAATAGATCATATATCAATTCTCTCTCTCTAAAAATGTAGAAAAAGGGAGTCTGTGCCCCGAGATCCGCCATAAAAGGGCCAAGCCATAACAAGTGAGAAGCTATACGGCTCAATTCTAACATAATTACCCGAATATAGCTGGCTCTTTGAGGTATTTGAATATTCTCCAAGAATTCTGGTGCATTTACCGTTATTGCTTCTGTAAACATAGTAGCTAAATAATCCCACCGTGTTACATAAGGCAAGTATTGTATAATAGTTCTGTTTTCTGCGATTTTTTCCATTCCTCTGTGTAAATAGCCCAATATGGGTTCACAATCAACAACATCTTCACCATCGAGAGTAACGATTAGCCGAAGAACACCATGCATTGATGGGTGGTGAGGGCCCATATTGACTATCATTAGATCTTTTCTTGTACTTGTAAGCGGTAGACTCATATTCTTTTTTCTTCCTTAATTCATTATTCCATGAATTCCTCAAAACGAGGCTCATCAAAATGCAAAATCTAAGACTACTATAAGACTACTAATAAAATAAGAAAAAAATTCGAACGATTAAATTACTTCTCCCGAATATCCAACTGACTTATTAATTTCTTATAACGTACTCTATTTTTCTTTGCCAAATAAGCCAGCAAACGTTGACGTTTTCCCAAAAGTCTTCGTAGACCTCTTTCCGATGAAAAATCTTTTTTGTGTAATTCCAAATGGGAAGCAAGTCTCCGTATCTTATTGGTGAAACTGAATACTTGAAATTCAACAGAACCCCTGTTTTCTTGTTTTTCTTCTTTAACCATAAATCAAAAAATTTTTCTACCTCCTTTCTTTTTCATGTATTTTTCTGATCAGGAAAAATAAAAAATAATGTCAGTTATTTTGAAGTTATTCGAATCTCGTACACACAAAAATTTGCAATTATTCATCTACTACTGGAATCTATAATTTAGATTTATTTTATCGATGCAAATTGGATTTGGATAGAAGGGTACATTCTTTTATTTTAGATAGAAGAAATGTTTCTTCTATCTAAAATAAAAGAATTTTTCTGATTTATTTATTGCTATATCCAATTTATAGAATTGATACACCATTTAATTGATATCATTTAGCAAAATGAAACACAGCATATGCATCCATCTTTCGGCTCGAGAATTTCACGGGATAGAGATATAGTATAAGAAATAGGCTATTAAGTAACTCTAAATGAATTGTGGATACATCTGTATCCTTAACATACTGAAACGACTGCCATTATTCGTATCAAACCAATAGCGATTCATAAAAGCTAAATCTTGGAATCAATGGTGGGCCAATAATGAATTTTTTTGCATATGTATTAAGACGCTTGGTCTGATTTCGAAATTGTCCAGAGTTTTTTATGTTGTTTTCATTGCAAAATGATGGATCTCCTTCCGTAACTTTCCAATTACGAGTACGAGAATTGAAAGACATGAAAATTCTCAATTCTCTACGGCGTCTAGGAGATAGATAGAATATTTTCAGGAACAAGAAAATCAGAAGAATCTTTTTCTCTATTCACTACCATTCCGCGTCTTCGACTTCTATTAGTTTCTTTTCTTCTTTAATGCAATAGCTATAGTTTGATATAGAATCCATTTCTCAAAGTAATGGAAACCATTCTCTTATAGGAAATGGTTCGAAAATCGCTATTCCACCTTTTAGGTTTAGTTTAGGTATCGTGAAAAGTGATACCTGTGAAGA